ACACTAGCGGTGGAACACATAATTTCATTCGATAGTAAACGCTATACCTTACCAATCTATTTGAACTTGAACAAGGTTCCATTGGAATGAGAGTTCACCGTTAGAAGCGATGCGTGAGCTGGGTTAAGAACGTCTTGAGGCAGTTTGTTCCCTATCTACCGTTTTATCTATGTATGGAAGATGATACGTTAAGTTCTATGAAAGAATTCACCCGCCTTGTCAAAATCGATAGCGTCATAGCTCTATATTATTGGGTTATTGGCCTGGCATCTGTTTCTATTCTTTTGGCTAAAAGTTTACATTTTTTACCAGCCTGGGATCAAAAAGTTTTGTAACACAGATTTTCCCAATCAAATTGGATGGTGTTGGCTGAGCATTTAACCCACTCTTCTAATGAAAAGGATTTGACGGTCAACCCATTATTGTTCTACACTACGAGATACCAAAAGCTCTATCTTATAAATATACCCTACAAAGTTGAACACAGGCTGAGTCTCTATGCCTTAAATGGAGCACTGGATTGGATACCCAGGAAATCGGCGCTATCATTTATAAGAAGTTAATCATCTGGAAGCGTCTGTAAGGTTACAACACAAGTCACTGATAACTCCGATGAAGAGTTCAAGTTACTGACATCTGCCCGGCATTAATAATAAACGGCGGCTGTATCGTAAACGGTCCTAAGGTAGCGAAATTCCTTGTCGGGTAATCTCCGACCTGCATGAATGGTGTAACGACTTCCCCATTGTCGCTAGTTTGAGACTCCTAATAAATAGAATTATCCATGAATATGTGGAACACTACGGCCCGACGGTAAGACCCTGAGCACCTTAACTTCCCTAAAAAGTTCTTATGTGTTGGCATGGTTACGAGATTAAAGGATCAAACCTTGATAATCGACTCGTGAGGTAAAAGAAACAGTCGGTGCGAAGTCGTAACATGGTAGTTGACAGTGAACTAGTAGCTGAACCAAAATGGCTGCTGGAAGTAGAAATCGTTACTAAGCGTCAGGAAGTCCTGGACGTTGAATCCAATAGCGTAGTTATTAAAAGACATCGATATACGGATTTCTCCTGAAAAAACGCGAAAAACCCTAGAATGTTGGAATAGGAGAGAATATTTTGGTAGTGGAAGTACGAATTGAAGTGTGGAGAGAATCCTCTTAGTAACTCAACATATGGAAATCGAGAGAGATGCCACAAGTTGTCTCTATGAATAGTGGTTTATAGCCATGGCTCCATGAACTATAAAGCATGTGATCTAATTACAGAACAGGAAAATAATAGACCGAACCTTGGACTCTTGAAATATTCTTGGAAGATTCGTAATTAGTGGTTAAAGGTCAAACAAACATGAATATAGACGGTTTTCTGCGAAATCTATTTGGAAGATATATCATTGGGAAGTTTATCCAGGAAGTTAGCGTCTTAATTAAAAACACCAGGCATGCAATACCGAACATATAAGTACTTCTATGTACCAAGAAAAGTTTAACCAATAAAGGTGTACTACAATTATCCCATACATCTTAACTTTAATAACGTATCTATTATAAACCAGAACTTCTTTGACTTGCCAACTCCCAGCCATGTCTTGCTAACAGCTTGTACGGTAATAATATCGTTTTTGGCGGTTGAGCATGTTAACTCGATTGATACTTGAAAAGTTTATGATCGAAGCATCCATCAACAGCTATGGTAACTATATTAAAAACTTTATACATAATTATAACCTTACGGTCTGTTTTGTTCCGCTCAATACTCAGAAATGTCGTCTCATCGCAACCTTGTAATATTAGATGTTTGCTTGTGAGCTGTAATCATAATGTACTTTTCTTGCTTGAACAAGTGTAAAGAAACCACTAAAGAAGAATAATATAATAAATAAACGACCATATAAAATGAAGATAGATTGTGGTAATTGACATCCAATCCATAATAAAGCATAGAATGAACATATAAACCATATAGTAGGAACAGAGTATTCTCTTGCACCAAAAGCGAATTTAAATTGTATTAATGATGTTAAATTTCTTTGTTCTGCTAATAAGAATAATAATTGTAATGATGCTAACATAACTAATAAACCTGCAGTTTTATTAGGAATTGTTTTTAACATAGCATAGAAAGGTAAGAAGTACCATTCGGGAACAATATGTAGAGGAGTAACGTATCTATCTACTACAATTGCATTATCAGGATGAGCTAATGGTAGAATTCCAAATAAACTTTGTGCTAAAAATATAACTAATACATTATTAAATCCTTTAATATCTAGACATAATAGACTTGGATAGAAAGGTATTTTTAAAGCTGTATCATATCCTAAAGGATTAGAGCTACCTTGTAAATGTAAGAAGAATATATGTATAAAAACGATACATAAAGCTATAAATGGGAATATAAAATGTAATACAAAAAATCTTTTTAAAGTTGGATCACTAATAGTATATCCACCACAAATCCATGAAACAAGTCCAGGTATAAAATATAATAAATTAGTAATAACGGTTGCACCCCAGAAACTCATTTGACCCCAAGGTAAAACATAACCCATAAAAGCAGTAACAATAGAAATTAAGAATATTACTAGTCCACTTATCCATGATGCTGGTAAGTATGAATATGAGTAATTTAATCCTCTTAAAATATGTAAGTAAGTTAAAATAAAAACAAATGTAGCACCAGTAGCATGCATATATCTAAAACACCATCCACTCCATAATTCTCTTAATATATGTTGTACACTATAATATGCATAAGAAATTTCAGGAGTATAGCAAGTTGCTAATAATACACCAGTTAATATTTGAATAAAAAATACTATTCCTAATAAGAATCCATAGTTCCATAAGAAATTAATATTTAATGGACATGGGTAATTTATTAAATGTGCTTTAGCTAAATTTATAGAATTATAATTAATATAAACAAAAAATGTACTTAATCTTATTTAAAAATTAATAATCCAAATAAAGTCATTGTTGATCCTATAGAACAGATCATATTCCAACCATTTAGAGCGTCTGGATAATCAGGAATACGTCTAGGCATTACATTAAATCCAAGAAAATGCATAGGTAAGAATGTTGTAACTACTCCTACGAAAAATAACATTACCCATAATATAATAATTGTATTATCACGTAAATTTTTACCAAAATAATTTTCTTGAAAAGCACTTACTGCTGTAAATAATGCAATAATAGCTCCAATAGATAATACAAAATGGAAGTGAGCAATTACATAATATGTATCGTGTAAAGCTATATCTATAGCAGCATTTCCTAGTATTACTCCAGTAGTACCACCAAAAGTAAATGTACATATAAATAATAATGCTAATAAAGATGAGCTATGAGTTATTCCAAAATTACTGCTCATATATGTACATAACCAATTGAATACTTTTGTACCAGTAGGAATAGATATTAAAATAGTTGTAGATGTAAAATAAGCTCTAGTATCTACTTCTAAACCAGTTGTATACATATGATGAGCCCATACTAAACTTCCTAATACAGCTATACAAGCCATTGCTAATATCATTGATTGATTACCAAATAGACTTCTACAGTAATTAGTAGAAATTACATGACTAATAATACCGAAAGCTGGTAATATTAAAATGTATACTTCTGGGTGACCAAAGAACCAGAATAAATGTTGATATAATACAGGATCTCCTGAAAATGTAGGATCAAAAAATAAGGTATTAAAATGTAAATCAGATAATAACATTAATACTCCACCAGTTAATACAGGTAATGTTAATAATAGCATAATAGCTGTTAATACTATTGACCATGTAGATACACTTAATATACCAAGTGTTAAACCTTTAGCACGTAAATGTACTACAGTAGTAAGGAAATTTAAAGAAGACATTATACTTGCTACACCTGATACTAAAAGACCTATTACAATAACATCTACAGCTACAGGAGATAAGGACATAAGAGATGTACTTAAAGGTGGATATAAAGTCCATCCAGTACCTCCTCCAAATTCAGCTGTTGTTGATAATATAACAAGTCCAAATGCAATAGGTTGTAATAATAAAGATATACTATTAATTCTAGGATAAGCTAATTCAGAAGAACCACATAGTATTGGTAAAAAATAATTACCAAAACCACCAAATAATCCAGGCATTATATTAAAGAATATCATAATAATACCATGAATAGTAAATATCATATTATAAAAATTAACATTTTCTTGAGCAATAATTCTTAGTGATGATGAATATAATTCTGTACGTATTATAACAGATAATAGAAAACCATAACTACCAAATAAAAATGAAAACCATAAATAGTATAAACCCAAAGTTTTATGATTACAATTTGTAATAAGAGTATATCTTTGTAAAACAATAAATAAATAATATTTGAGGCTTGGATATGAATGAGTAAGATTCGATCCATACAGTCCCAGCGACAGCGGTTATACCTTGGAAAAGCCGAGTATTATCCATCCATGTCAGGCGTTAAAAGCGTTCGTTCTTATTTTATAGGCCAGTCGAGTTCCTTTAATTTAGTTTCCTCACAGCTTTTTTCGGTCCAAAGTACGCGATCTCTTGTATGGTAAAAAAGGGCTTAAACCAACAGCATAACATTTTTAGTCCCATGCTAGTATATTTCATATATGATCTTATCGTTTGGGCGTAATATTTCCTTTCCGGCTGTTTCCATCTCAACTCTACAGGTTAACGCCTGGAGTTCTTTATCTAAGTAGAAAAATTCTTGCGTGACGAGCGGTGTGTGCAAGGCAACAATACACGCTATTTTATTTTTATTGCAAGGCTGCGATGAGACGACATGGAGGTGCCAATAGTATATAAGGATTAGAGCTCCATATATACTATAACCTGTTATCCCCGGCGAACCTTTTTACCGTTATATGTTTACGGCACACAAATAAAACCGTTCTTATAAATAATATTCTTTATATTTAGAGTTTATAGTAATATAAAAGCACATTTAGTATCATACTCTTCATTAACATCATTATATGCAACATCTTTAAAATATTTTTCTGTTGGTATTTTATTCTCATTTAATCCTATATTATTATTAATATTTGTTTATTCTATAAGAGAAAGTTTATATACTACATTTTCATCATTAGCTTCTGGTATATTAGCAATAATTGTTTCAGAAGCATTATTATTTATAACATATTTTTGGGGTATTTTACATTTTAGTTTATCACCATATCCTTTATCAAATGAAGGTATAATTTTAACATCATCTAGAATGCTAATTTTAACTATTACATTTATTTTAGCTAGTGCATCTTGTATGACTGCATGTGTACAATTTTTAATAGAAAAAGGAATGAGTTTTGAAATATCAAGTATTGTTTGTATTATATTTTTAATCGGTGAATGCTTTGCATCACTTCAAACAACAGAATATCTACACTTAGAATACTGTATAAATGATGCTATATTAGGTACATTATTTTATTGTGTAACTGGTCTTCATTTTTCACATGTTATAGTTGGTCTATTATTACTATTAACATACTTTATAAGAATAGTTGAAGTTTATGATATAAATAGTGAATGGTCATATTCTTTATTTGGATTATCATATATTGTTTTACCTCATTCTGATCAAATTACTTTATTATACTGGCATTTTGTAGAAATTGTCTGGTTATTTATTGAGTTCTTATTCTATTCAGAATAATATGAACAAAATATGTCCTGTTTCAAGTATATGGCTAAATTAGACAATTTATAATTGTGTTCATAGCTAGAGTACGTAAGGAAAAGGAAAGGTTAACCGCTATCAAAAATAAATGGCGAGAAGGGAAGTGTGTTTTCAATAGAAACCTTCATATAGACTATGCTGACTTGAGTAATGATAAATTGATAGTATTAGCTATCCATAGTTAACTGATTCCGTTTTGACCGGTCATTTTCTTTGCCTGGAGGTTACGTCCATACAGTTATAATGCAAGTGGAATGTTAGAAGCAA